CCGGCAAGAGCCAATCGTTCTTTTTTCTCTGACAGATGGTCAGAACTTCATCTGGGTTCGAATCCTACTGAGAGGTCCACTAGAGATCAGAAATTGTTGAAGAAAGAACAAGATGTTTCTTTTGTTCTTTCCAGGCGATCGGAAAATAAAGAAATAGTTAATATATTCAAGATAATTATGTACTTACAAAATACCGTCTCAATTCATCCTATTTCATCAGATTCGGGATGTGATATGGTTCCGAAGGATGAACTGGACAGTTCCAATAAGATTTCATTCTTGAACAAAAATCCGTTTTTTAGTTTATTTCATTTATTCCATGACCGGAACAGGGGGGGATACACGTTACACCACGATTTTGAATCAGAAGAGATATTTCAAGAAATGGCAGATCTATTCACTCTATCAATAACTGAGCCGGATCTGGTGTATCATAAGAAATTTACTTTTTCTATTGATTCCTCCGGATTGGAGCAAAAACAATTCTTGAATGAGGTATTCAACTCTAGGGATGAATCGAAAAATCAATCTTTATTGGTTCTACCTCCTCTTTTTTATGAAAAGAATGAATCTTTTTATCGAAGGATCATAAAAAAATGGGTCCAGACCTCTTGCGGGAATGATTTGGAAGATCCAAAACCAAAAATAGTGGTATTTGCTAGCAACAACATAATAGAGGCAGTCAATCAATATAGATTGATCCGGAATCTGATTCAAATCCAATATAGCATCCCTGGTTACATAAGAAATGTATTGAATCGATTCATTAAAAAGAATCGATTCGATCGCAACTTCGAATATGGAATTCAAGGGTATCAAATAGGAAATGATACTCTGAATCATAGAACTATAATGAAATACACGATCAACCAACATTTATCAAATTTGAAAAAGAGTCAGAAGAAATGGTTCGATCTTCTTATTTTGATTTCTCGAACGGAGAGATCCATGAATCGGGATCCTAATGCATATAGATACAAATGGTCCAATGGAATAAAGAATTTCCAGGAACATTTGGATCATTTCATTTCTGAGCAGAATAGCCGTTTTCAAGTAGTGTTCGATCGATTACATATTAATCAATATTCGATTGATTGGTCTGAGGTTATCAACAAAAAATATTTGTCTAAGTCACTTTGTTTCTTTTTGTCCAAGTTTCTTCTCTTTTTGTCCAAGTTTCTTCTCTTTTTGTCTAACTCACTTCCTTTTTTCTTTGTGAGTTTCGGGAGTATCCCCATTCATAGGTCCGAGATCCATATCTATGAATTGAAAGGTCCGAATGATCCACTCTGTAATCAGTTGTTAAAATCAATAGGTATTCAAATCTTTCATTTGAAAAAATGGAAACCCTTATTATTGGATGACTATGATACTTCCCAAAAATCGAAATTCTTGATCAATGAAGGAATAATATCACCATTTTTGTTCAATAAGATACCAAAGTGGATGATTGACTCATTCCATACTAGAAAGAATTGCAGGAAATCTTTTGATAACACGGATTCCTATTTCTCAATGATATCCCACGATCAAAACAATTGGCTGAATCCCGTAAAACCATTTCATCGAAGTTCATTGATATCCTCTTTTTATAAAGCAAATCGACTTCGATTCTTGAATAATCGATATCACTTCTGTTTCTATTGTAACAAAAGATTTCCTTTTTATGTGGAAAAGGCCTGTATCAATAATTATGATTTTACGTATGGACAATTCCTCAATATCTTGTTCATTCGCAACAAAATATTATATTTTTGCGGTGGTAAAAAAAAACATGCTTTTGGGGAGAGAGATACTATTTCACCAATCGAGTCACAGGTATGTAACATATTGATACCTAACGATTTTTCGCAAAGTGGCGACGAAGGGTATGACTTGTACAAATCTTTCCATTTTCCAATTCGATCCGATTCATTCGTTCGTAGAGCTATTTACTTGATCGCAGACATTTCTGGAACACCTCTAACAGAGGGACAAATAGTCAATTTTGAAAGAACTTATTGTCAACCTCTTTCAGATATGAATCTATCTGATTCAGAAGGGAAAAACTTGCATCAGTATCTCAATTTCAATTCAAACATGGGTTTGATTCACACTCCATGTTCTGATAAATATTTACCATCCGAAAAGAGGAAAAAAAGGAGTCCTTGTCCAAAAAAATGCCTTGAGAAAGGGCATATGTATAGAACCTTTCAACGAGATAGTGCTTTTTCAACTCTCTCAAAATGGAATCTATTCCAAACATATATACCATGGTTCCTTACCTCAACAGGGTACAAATATCTAAATTTCATATTTTTAGATACTTTTTCAGACCTATTGCCGATACTAAGTAGCAGCCAAAAATTTGTATCTATTTTTCATGATATTATGCATAGATCAGATATATCATATCTTACCTATCGGATTTCATTGTGTCTTCCACAAGGGAATTTGATAAGTAAGATATGGAATCTGATAAGTGAGATTCCGAGTAATTGTTTACATAATCTTTTTCTATCCGAAGAAATTATTCATCGAAAAAATGAGTCACTATTGATATCGACACATCTGAGATCGCTAAATGTTTGGGGGTTCCTCTATTCAATCCTTTTCCTTCTTCTTGTTGCTGGATGTCTCGTTCGTACACATCTTCTCTTTGTTTCTCGAGTCTATAGTGAGTTACAGACAGAGTTCGAAAAGGTCAAATCTTTGATGATTCCATCATACATGATTGAGTTGCAAAAACTTCTGGATAGGTATCCTACATCTGAACTGAATTCTTTCTGGTTAAAGAATCTCTTTCTAGTTGCTCTGGAACAATTAGGAGATTCTCTAGAAGAAATACGGGGTTTTGCTTCTGGTGGCAACATGCTATGGGGTGGTGGTCCCGCTTATGGGGTCAAATCAATACGTTTTAAGAAGAAATATTGGAATCTCATCGATCTAATAAGTATCATACCAAATCCCATCAATCGAATCGCTTTTTCGAGAAATACAAGACATATAAGTCATACAAGTAAAGCGATCTATTCCTTGATAAGAAAAATAAAAAACGTGAATGGTGATTGGATTGATGATAAAATAGAATCCTGGGTCTCGAATAGTGATTCGATTGATGATAAAGAAAGAGAATTCTTGGTTCAGTTCTCTACCTTAACGACAGAAAAAAGGATTGATCAAATTCTATTGAGTCTGACTCATAGTGATCATTTATCAAAGAATAACTCTGGTTATCAAATGATTGAACAACCTGGAGCAATTTACTTACGATACTTAGTTGACATTCATAAAAAGTATCTAATGAATTATGAGTTCAATACATCCTGTTTAGCAGAAAGACGGATATTTCTTGCTCATTATCAGACAATTATTTATTCACAAACCATGTGGGGGGCTAATAGTTTTCATTTCGCATCTCATGGAAAACCCTTTTCGCTCCGCTTAGCCCTACTCCCCCCTAGGGGTATTTTAGTGATAGGTTCTATAGGAACTGGACGATCCTATTTGGTCAAATACCTAGCGACAAACTCCTATGTTCCTTTCATTACAGTATTTCTGAACAAGTTCCTGGATAACAAGCCTAAGGGTTTTCTTATTGATGATAGTGACGATAGTGACGATAGTGACGATATTGATGATAGTGACGATATCGACCGTGACCTTAATATGGAGCTGGAGCTTCTAACTATGATGAATATGCTAACTATGGATATGATGCCGGAAATAGACCGATTTTATATCACCTTTCAATTCGAATTAGCAAAAGCAATGTCTCCTTGCATAATATGGATTCCAAACATTCATGATCTGGATGTGAATGAGTCGAATTACTTATCCCTCGGTCTATTAGTGAACTATCTCTCCAGGGATTGTGAAAGATGTTCCACTAGAAATATTCTTATTATTGCTTCGACTCATATTCCCCAAAAAGTGGATCCCGCTCTAATAGCTCCGAATAAATTAAATACATGCATTAAGATGCGAAGACTTCTTATTCCACAACAACGAAAGCACTTTTTCACTCTTTCATATACTAAGGGATTTCACTTGGAAAAGAAAATGTTCTATACTAATGGATTCGGTTACATAACCATAACTATGGGTTCCAATGTACGAGATCTTGTAGCACTTACTAATGAGGCCTTATCGATTAGTATTATACAAAAAAAATCCATTCTAGACACTAATATAATTAGATCTGCTCTTCATAGGCAAACTTGGGATTTGCGATCTCAGGTAAGATCGGTTCAGGATCATGGGATCCTTTTCTATCAGATAGGAAGGGTTGTTTCACAAAATTTACTTCTAAGTAATTGCTCCATAGATCCTATATCTATCTATATGAAGAAGAAATCATGTAACGAGGGGGATTCTTATTTGTACAAATGGTACTTCGAACTTGGAACGAGCATGAAGAAATTAACGATACTTCTTTATCTTTTGAGTTGTTCTGCCGGATCGGTCGCTCAAGACCTTTGGTCTCTACCCGGACCTGATGAAAAAAATGGGATCATTTCTTATGGACTCGTTGAGAATAATTCTGATCTAGTTCATGACCTATTAGAAGTAGAAAGCGCTCTGGTGGGATCCTCACGGACAGAAAAAAATTGCAGTCAGTTTGATAATGATCGAGTGACATTGCTTCTTCGGTCTGAACCTAGGAATCCTTTAAATATGATTCAAAATGGATCTTGTTCTATCGTTGATCAGAGATTTCTCCATGAAAAATATGAATCGGAGTTTGAAGAAGGGGGAGGAGTCCTCAACCCGCAACAGATAGAAGAGGATTTTTTCAATCACATTGTTTGGGCTCCTAGAATATGGCGCCCTTGGGGCTTTCTATTTGATTGTATCGAAAGGCCCAATGAATTGGGATTTCCCTATTGGGCCAGGTCATTTCGGGGCAAGCGGATCATTTATGATGAAGAGGATGAGATTCAAGAAAATAATTCAGATTTCTTACAGAGTGGAACCATGCAGTACCAGACACGAGATAGATCTTCCAAAGAACAAGGCTT